GGATACACGACAGAAGGAATTGCTCGATCTCTAAACTTCACCTTCACCAAGCGTAGGTTTCTTTCACTCATTTGTTTTTTTTCTATTTCTAACTACATTCTTTTTCTCGTAAAACTGAGGGGTAAAAAAACAAGAAAAAATCAAATCGCACCATCTCTGTAATAGGTAAATGCCTTTTTTTCTCCTGAAGTTGTCGGAATTATTCGTAATAAAATATTGGCTACAATTGAAGAGGTCTTATCAATAAAATTTCCATTTATTCGAGATCTAGGCATAATTAGCAATTCATTCTATAATTCTTCTCATTCCCCTTCGGGGAAAATGATCCCACAAAAAAGGAATTGTACAGTACAAAATAACATAAAAACAGACTAATTGGAAAAATGTGGTGTCCCCCCTTTTGGACAAAGATGAAATGAAATAGTTGAATCAGATTAGATTTCATTCCAATTTCGTAGTATACCAATGACTATTACTATTTCATCTAAGTTTAATAACCAAATTTCCTATGGATTTTGATAATTCGAGAATTTTTGATTTGGTTATGATCCAAAAAAGAAAAGAATGGAATAATCATTCCATGATAAAATCAAATAAGATGAAGGACTCGCTATTCATTCGGGTTTTGGTCAAGAATAACATTCTGTAGGAGAGATGGCCGAGTGGTTCAAGGCGTAGCATTGGAACTGCTATGTAGACTTTTGTTTACCGAGGGTTCGAATCCCTCTCTCTCCGTTTCTTTTCATTCATCAACGTTACCGACTAGAATGTATCAAAGAAAATAAGAATTGATATCATTATTCTAAAGGTAAGACTCTTATTTACTTATTGAATATACATTTATAAATTCTCTATCCCTAATTAATTCCTGTGATAGGTAAAATACAAATAGAAATATCCTATTGATATTGAAAAAAAAATCAAAAGAATCCTATTGCCGATCCTTTTTTGATACGTGAATGAGACAGGGCATGAGGTACTCTATTTACTTCAGCGAAAGGAGTCAAAATTGGTATGAACCTTGCTTTTTTATTCTCGTTAGAATCAAGTCTGACGGGAATAATATTCTACGACCAACAACTCATTTATTTTCAGACCAATCCATTTACTATCTATTATTTGATTTACAAATCCTTTATATTGTAAGGAGTCAATAGTCAAATGGTTTGGCAATTCCCCGTGGGGGGATGAAACAAGAGAATTTTGAATCAGAACTTTCGATCTTTCTTTATCCTTCGTAGTAATAATATCTCGGGGTTTACAACGATAACTTGGTATATCCACTATACCACCATTAACTAAAATGTGTCTATGGTTAACTAATTGTCTGGCTCCAGGAATGGTCGAAGCCATACCTAATCGAAAAAGGATGTTATCCAAACGCATCTCAAGTAGTTGTAGTAAAACCTGGCCTGTTGACCCTTTGGCTTTTCCAGCAATATGCACATATTTAAGTAATTGTCGCTCTGTCAGACCATAATGAAAGCGCAATTTCTGTTTCTCTTCTAAACGAATACGATATTGTGATCTTTTTCCAGAGCGCGATTGGGTTTGAAGATCACTTCTGGATCTGGGTCTTTTACTAGTTAGTCCCGGTAAAGCCCCCAGCCGGCGTATTTTTTTGAAACGAGGTCCTCGGTAACGAGACATATAAAGGCTCCTTTTTGATTCACTTTCATTTGACAAAAAAATATAAATTCAGACTGAACTAAAGGATCAGCAAAGCAAAACTCAATTTCTTAAAGTCCTACAAAACAGAATAAAAGAAATTTTATCAATATTCGGATTTTTTGTATATATAGTAAATTCAAGTGAAGGTTACGTTTTCCAATTTCTTATGTAGAGATCTAATTGTTCTAGTCAACTTTTTTATTCATAGCTATAGCTGCAAGTTACCATGACATAATATATAGATGACCCGACATTTAGAGAAAGCGAGAGTAGAGATTTTCAATCATGGAAATAAAAAAATTTATAAAGAAAAGGAGCCGGCTATCGGAATCGAACCGATGACCATCGCATTACAAATGCGATGCTCTAACCTCTGAGCTAAGCGGGCGCGGATATAAGAGCAATAGTGTATAGTAATACAGGAAACTATCGGATCTTAGCTATTACCTAGTGATTCTTCTTCTTTATTTTATTTCATTTATTGATTATTTAAATTTCTTCTATTTCTTAGTTATTAGTTTTATTAGTTATATATTTTAGATTCTATTTATAAAAAAAACTATTTAGATCTAGATAAATTAGATATCTAAATAGAAATTCAATTTCATATTCATATATATGAATAATATGAAAATAAAATATCAATGAAATTAGAATTTGAAATGAAAAAAAAAGAATGAATATTGACCGTTCCACTATTCCAAACTGCACTGTAAAAATGAAGGAGGAGGGAAGGCATATATATATGTGGGATATATCTATCCATATTGAATTGCGGATACATCAATGATAGAATCATTTCGTATTGAAACAAATAGAAATACGGTTCATCCAATAGAGATGAAATGATAGAATATAGAAGAGAGGGTGGGCAAAAAAAGAAAATAGCAGTATATACTTTTTCAATATAGGAATCATTACCTAATGAATTCAATAGTGCCAAGATAAATGAAAGAGGTGGATGGAATTACAACTGGATTCTTGTCTCAAAGGAAAAGGGGATATGGCGAAATTGGTAGACGCTACGGACTTGATTGGATTGAGCCTTGGTATGGAAACCTGCTAAGTGGTAACTTCCAAATTCAGAGAAACCCTGGAACTAAAAATGGGCAATCCTGAGCCAAATCTTTGTTTTGAGAGAAAAAACAATGGAAAATGAGAATAAAAAAGGATAGGTGCAGAGACTCAATGGAAGCTGTTCTAACAAATGAAATTGACTACGTTACGTTAGTAGCTAAAATCCTTCTAACGAAATGACAGAAAGGATAACCTTATATACCTAATACATACGTATACATACTGACATAGCAAACGATTAATCACAACCCAAATTTTATATCAAATCCTATTCTCTATATAGGAAAATATAAATCTTCTATTATTTCTATTATATATTAATTAAAATGATAGAGATCGAAAAATATATGAAAAATTGAAGAGTTATTGTGAATCAATTCCAATTGAAGTTGAAAAAAGAATCGAATTCAAATATTCAGTGATCAAATGATTCATTCCAGAGTTTGATAGATCTTTTGAAGATTAATCGGACGAGAATAAAGAGAGAGTCCCATTTTACATGTCAATACCGACAACAATGAAATTTATAGTAAGAGGAAAATCCGTCGAATTTTTAAATCGTGAGGGTTCAAGTCCCTCTATCCCCAATAAAAAAGCCCATTTTACTTCCTCACTCTTTATTTATCCTCATCCTCTTTCTTTTTTTTTTTCATCAGTGGCTCAGTTTAAACAAAATGAAATATCTTTCTCATTTCATTCACTCTGTTCTTTCACAAATGGATCCAAATAGAAATCAGAAATCCTCGTATCTTCTTCCAATCCAATCTCATTTGTTTCTTAGAATACAATATGAACATATATGCTCAAGGAATCTCTGTTATTGAATCATTCATAGTCCATATATTTTTCCTTACATTTAGTCTTCTTTTTGAAAATAGAAGAAATTCAGGGGCTAGGCCCAATTTGTTAAGATTTTATTTTTTAGTTCTTTTCATTGACATAGATATAAGTACTCTGCTAGGATGATGCACGGGAAATGGTCGGGATAGCTCAGTTGGTAGAGCAGAGGACTGAAAATCCTCGTGTCACCAGTTCAAATCTGGTTCCTGACACGTGAATCATGTATCGGATAGATCTTCATACCTCATACAAATGAAATTAATTCATTGAGACGGATCGGGATATATATTCTTTACTTTCTTTTTCATTTATATTTTTTTCCTCTCTGTTCATACTTTTCTTATTCCAAAAGTATGTTCAATTTTCGTATATATCTCAAATCTAATAGCTAAAAAGAGCTAAAAAAAATTAGCTAAAAGGATTCAATCAAAGAGTGGAAGGATAGTAATATAAAGGATGTATTTCAGACACAGTACAAAGAAACTCTGATTCTTCTCATTTTTCATTTCATCTCTTGAGAACCTCTTTTTCTTTTTTTATCTTAGCCCCTCCAAAATACGAATGAAAGTCCAGTTACTCTGTTTCATCTAGAAGGGGAATGCCAAGATGCTCATTGATTGAGAAAAAATCCCTTTTTCACTTATACGACACAACTCCAGATTTTATTTTAATTTTAATCAATGAGCATCTTGAATTTCATAGAAATTGGGCGTAATATAGTTTTTACGTAAAGGCCAGCCTATCCAACTTTCAGGCATCAAGATACGTTTAAGGCAAGGATGATTCTCATAAGAAATTCCCAACATATCATAAGATTCCCGTTCCTGAAAATAAGCACTTCTCCAAATCCAGAAAACTTACGGGGTTTGAGGATTACTCCTGGGAGCAAATACTTTTATGCATACCTCTTCTGGTTTAGCTATAGCATACCGTATTTTCGTAAGGTGCTACATCATAGGCACACCGGGAGCGTAAAGAATTGTAACCATATACATATGACATATGAAATGACAGCAATGGAATCCCAATCCTCGGCAATCAAAGCCTAAAGATCTATGAATTAGATCATGCTTGACTAGCCAACGCGAACAGTACTATAAGAATCAGTACTGAACATCCCTCCTTTAATAGTACAGGCTCCCATAGCAATGACATATTTTGGTTCAGGTATTTGCTCATATAATCTTACTAAAGAGGGAGGAGCCTTTTTCCTTGTGACTGTTCCGGCTGTTAAAATGAGGTCTGCTTGCCTTGGGCTCGATCTTGGCACCAACCCATAATGATCAAAGTCGAATCGCGAGCCTATTAATGAAGCAAATTCAATGAAACAACAACTGGTACCATAGAGAAGCGGCCATAAACTGGAAAGTCTTGACCAATTCGAGAGATCATTTGATATGGATAAAGAAAGA